ACTTCTTCTACTCATCCTGTATATTGTCCTTTTCATTCCGTGTTGCATTAGAAACTTATTATTATACGAGATTATACGAAAATGAATCCTTCCTAGGAGGGAACAAATATTTCTCTTTTCGATGAGAGTTTGTACACAACATGGGAGAAACCTATCTTCTATTTATAATAATTGAAGAAAAAGTTCCATCATATATAGTGAATTGATACTCCCGACTCCCACAAAATCATTTCTTTCGTTCAATAGTTACTCGTTATTAGTTAATAATCCTAGTGATTGGATCTATATGCGTATTCCGATAGGAAATGAAATAGTAAAATGATTTTTCGTCGAATGACTATTCATTTATTGTATTTTCAAATAGGGGGCAGGAAGGATCTATGGGAAAATGGTGGTTCAATTCAATGTTGTCTAACGAGGAGTTAGAACACAGGTGTGGGCTAGGTAAATCAATGGACAGTCTTGGTCGTCCTGTTGGAAATACCAGTGGAAGTGAAGATCCTATTCTAAATGATACGAATAAAAACAATCATAATCATGGTTGGCGCGAAAGTAATAGTTGCAGTAATGTTGATCATTTTTTCGGTGTCAGGGACATTTGGAGTTTCATCTCTGATGACACTTTTTTAGTTAGGGATAGTAATGGTAACAGTTATTCCGTATATTTTGATATTGAAAATCGGGTTTTTGAGATTGACAACGATAGTTCTTTTCTGAGTGAACTAGAAACTGCTTTTTCTAGTTATCTGAATAGCGGGTCTAAGAGTGACAATCGCTACTATGATCATTATATGTATGATACTACGTATAGTTGGAATAATCACATTAATAGTTGCATTGATAGTTATCTTCGTTCTGAAATCAGTATTGATAAGTACATTTCGAGTGGTAGCGACAATCACATTTACAGTTATATTTATAGTTACATTTGTAGTGGTGAAAGTGTAAGTGATAGTGACAGGGGGAGTTCTAGTATAAGAACTGGCGGTAATGGCAGTGATTTCAATATAAGAGGAAGATCTAATGATTTCGATGGAAATAAAAAATACAGACATTTATGGGTTCAATGCGAAAATTGTTATGGATTAAATTATAAGAAATTTTTTAGGTCAAAAATGAATATTTGTGAACAATGTGGATATCATTTGAAAATGGGTAGTTCAGATAGAATCGAACTTTCGGTTGATTCGGGCACTTGGGATCCTATGGACGAAGACATGGTCTCTATTGACCCCATTGAATTTCACTCGGAAGAGGAACCTTATAGAGATCGTATCAATTCGTATCAAAGAAAGACAGGTTTAACTGAGGCTGTTCAAACAGGCATAGGTCAACTAAATGGGATTCCCATAGCCATTGGGGTTATGGATTTTCAGTTCATGGGGGGTAGTATGGGATCCGTAGTAGGCGAGAAAATCACCCGGTTGATCGAATATGCTGCTAATAGATCTCTACCTGTTATTATGGTGTGTGCTTCTGGAGGAGCACGCATGCAAGAAGGAAGTTTGAGTTTGATGCAAATGGCTAAAATATCTTCCGCTTTATATGATTATCAATTCAATAAAAAGTTATTCTATGTATCAATCCTTACATCTCCTACAACCGGCGGAGTAACGGCCAGTTTTGGTATGTTGGGAGATATTATTATTGCTGAACCCAATGCCTACATTGCATTTGCGGGGAAAAGAGTAATTGAACAAACATTGAATAAGACAGTACCTGACGGTTCACAAGCAGCTGAGTATTTATTCCATAAGGGCTTATTTGATCCAATCGTACCACGTAATCCTTTAAAAGGTGTTCTGAGTGAATTATTTCAGCTACACGGTTTCTTTCCCTTGAATCAAAATTCAAGTAGAGCGCTAGGCTCAGTTATTTGTAGCGAACTTTAGTTCATCGGAATCAAAGTCAAAATAAGAAGAGTGGAGTTTTCTTTGGTAACATAAGTTCTATAGGAAGTTTCGGATAATGACTTTTTTTGATGCAGATTTTTTATCCTACCCCTATTCATGATTAGTAATCAGGAACCCCCTATCAGGAGGAAAAGAGTGAATTCTTCCTTCCGCGGAATGGAATTGGGAAAAAAAATCAAAAGAATTTCATGTTCCCTTCTTTCATATTAATATATATCGTATTAATATATATAGAATAATTCAAATCTATAAGGGAAGTGTTGCATATTTTTATATCTCCCGAGGACCTACACTTTTGACTATGAATTCCTGTTGGATCGGATTCTAACAAATCCTTAGGAAACTCGTAAGAAACTCTTTATTAGAAAATAAGGGCGGTAGAACAAGAATAATAAAGCGGATTATCATCCATCTATTTCTTGTAGAAAGGTGAATAGATACGCTTATTTAGCTCTACATTCCTTGCACTTATTATATACTTAATAATACTTATAATAGATATACTTATCATAAGATAAAATATCTTTATAACAGGTACAAATATTAAATCGAGGCACCCATTCTATGACAGATTTCAATTTACCCTCTATTTTTGTGCCTTTAGTGGGCTTAGTGTTTCCAGCAATTGCAATGGCTTCTTTATCTCTTCATGTTCAAAAAAACAAGATTGTTTAGACCTGATAGGACAAAATTTCATCAATTTATTTCAACACTTGGACTTGGATCATAATAGGGATATCCATTTAGTGGAATATGATACGACATGTGGCTCCCTCCGGGCACAAATAAAAAAGTGATTATACATGCGGATACATTATATATGGATAAATGCATGTATATGGGGGGATAGCTGTTTTAAAATGGATCAGAGCGGATATCTGAAATAGAAAGTTAACGTATCTATATTATGTAGATATACATAGTGGTGGTATTATACGAAGGGGATGTTATTATTTTATATCTAACCAATTTGATGAATTACTCCTAATAGTTCGCGTCATAATAGTGCTAGTTGATGAGAGTTACTTCGGGAGCAAAATAAAAAAAGTAAAATCAAATTCATTTGGCTTATTCTCTTCTCTCAATTCCAATAGGATGCAACTGGATCTAGTATGAACTATCGATCAGAACGTATATGGATAGAACTTATAACGGGATCTCGAAAAACAAGTAATTTCTGCTGGGCCTGTATCCTTTTTTTAGGTTCACTAGGATTCCTATTGGTTGGAACTTCCAGTTATCTTGGTAGGAATCTGATATCTTTATTCCCGTCTCAGCAAATCCTTTTTTTTCCCCAAGGAATCGTGATGTCTTTCTATGGGATCGCAGGTCTGTTCATTAGTTCCTATTTGTGGTGCACAATTTCGTGGAATGTAGGTAGCGGTTATGATCGATTCGATAGAAAAGAAGGAATAGTGTGTATTTTTCGTTGGGGATTTCCTGGAATAAATCGTCGCATCTTCCTTCGATTCCTTATGAGAGAGATTCAATCGATCAGAATGGAAGTTAAAGAGGGTCTTTATCCTCGACGTGTCCTTTATATGGAAATCAGAGGCCAGGGCGCCATTCCCTTGACCCGTACTGACGAAAATTTGACTCCACGAGAAATTGAACAAAAAGCTGCTGAATTGGCCTATTTCTTGCGCGTGCCAATTGAAGTATTTTGAAATGAAGGGAATTAATGCTTTCTCAGCATGAGGGAAGGGACCCAGGAACCCCCTTTTAAATATAACTGAAGCTTCTTCGGAACGTTCATTCGAGCAAAACATGTTAGATTCTATTTCCCCCGTTCCGTTGGTAATCCTTCTGTGGCCCATAGAATAAAGCAGGCGGACGTATACGGAACAACCATAATAAGAAGCAATTTTGATCGACCAAAACTCCTTTTTCTCCATATAGAACTCAATTCTACTAGTCACAAGTCTAATAAGTATGTATTCATCACACATATCAGAGCATTTCGGAATACATAATTTCTCTTTTTAGGGCCAATACTTTGGATTAATACATTAGATACAGATGTATCATATCTCGTTAATTATCTTTCTTTTGTCAATCGATGTTTCTTTTTTGATCCTTTCTTTAGCTCCTGGATAACCAAACGTTTAGATCTCTCATAACTATCCAATTTCTCTCTCGTTTTGTCACCTATTTCGGATTTCATCATTAATATTTTTCAGAAATATCCCCTCAATTATTCCTGGGTCGTGGGTAGCCAGTGAAAATTTCGAAAAAATAATTGAGGGGAGTTCTTTCGTCTCGAAATCAAAATAATATTCATTATTTCAAGCGGTTCTTTTGGGCATTCATCGAAAGAACAAATGAAGATAGAATTGGTTCGAATTTGACCAACTGAGATATCTGGGAAAAGTATTTGATTATTTCTTCATTCGAAACGGGCCCTTATTCTATTTCTATTTCTATATTCTTTCTAGATCCAAGGACTAAACAATTCAAAAAAAAAAAAAAGGAATAGATCCATAGGTTCCATACCTTGTTATAGAACTCATGCTTCATAGAAATATCGGATCAGATAGAGTCGGCGACTGAAGCGGGTTCATTAACAATTCACAGATGAAAAGTGTCAAAAAAGAAAGCATTGACTCCCCTCCCGTATCTTGCATCTATAGTCTTTTTGCCCTGGTGGATCTCTCTCTCATTTAATAAAAGTCTGGAACCTTGGGTTACTAATTGGTGGAATACCGGACAATCCGAAACTTTTTTGAATGATATTCAAGAAAAGAACGTTCTAGAAAGATTCATAGAATTAGAACAACTATTCCTGTTGGATGAAATGATAAAAGAGTACCCGGAGACACAGATACAAAAGCTTCGTATAGGAATCCACAAAGAGACGATGCAATTGGTCAAAATGCACAACGAAGATCATATCCATATCATTTTGGATTTCTCGACAAATATAATCTGTTTTGCTATTCTAAGTGGTTATTCTATTCTGGGTAATGAAGAACTTGTCATTCTGAATTCTTGGGTTCAGGAATTCCTCTATAACTTAAGCGACACAATAAAGGCTTTTTCTATTCTTTTATTAACTGATTTATGTATCGGATTCCACTCACCCCGGGG